AAATGAAATTTCTAGCATTTGACTCCGTACTACTGAAAGATTTAGTCGTACACTGGAAAAATAGCTCAAAAAGTTAAGAGAATGTTTGGATAATGAGTTTATATGGATCTTTTCCGGTGGAAACCACACATCAAAATGACATTGACAGAAAATGACAAGATAATATTTCCATTTTTTCATCAGAAGAGGGGGATTCTTTGAAGCCAGAATGGATTTGCCTTGATATCTAATATAATGTGTGAAAAAATCCTTGAACAAGGATAGGGGGGCCCAAAAATCATTAGCAATGACTTCCGCGAAATATTCTATTTTTCCATAGAAAAATATTCGCTCAAGAAAGACCCGATAAAATGTTGATCGTAAATGAGAGGATTGCTTACGAAGAAAAAAGAAGACGGATTCGTATTCATATACATAAGAGTTATATAGGAATAAGAAAAATCTTGGATTACTTTTCGCAAAAATCGAACTCAATTTCTTTGAAATAATAAACGGGTCCCAATTCCCATACTCGTGAAGAAAGAGTCGTAATAAATGGAAATAGGAGGAGTCTTTTGCCCAGTAACGAATAGTTTGAACCAATTTTTCTAGATGGATGGGATAAGGTATTAGTACATCTAACGTATAATTTAAATGCGACAATTTGCCCTCTAAAAAAGAAAATATTGAATGAATTGATCGTAAATTATAAGATTTTACTATTTTTAACTTTTCTAAAGAAGATACTAATTGTAGGGAAAATGGAATTTCCACAATAACAAAAAAGCCTTCTGATATCATTTTAGAATACAATTTTTTGTTGTATCTAAAAAATCGATTTTGGTTCGAATCATTAAAAGAAAAAATAAAGAGATTCTTTTGATATATTCCTGCAATTAAACGTTTTACAATTAGTAAACTAAATTTATTATCAGAAGCCATATTTTCGAATACAATCGATCTATTGAAACCACGATCATGAACAAGAGTATAAATATACTCCCGAAACATAAGTGGGTATAGAAAGTCGTTTTTTTGAGATCTATCTAGTTCGAAATATCTTTGATATTTCTCTATTTTCATTTTCAATTCGATTTGATTGAAGCAAAGATAGGTGATTTCTTGGGTTATTAAATGATACATAGTGCGATATCATAAAAACAAAATGGTATAATAGATACCTCAGAAATAGGTTAAGTAAAAGCATCAACGGATTCTCTATCCTTTCTTTTTATCCATCTAAATGATTAGAAATCCTTTACTTTTTCAAACCAATCGCTCTTTTGATTTTGGAAAATTTTTGATTATCAATATACTCTTTCTTCTACACATTCAGCCACCCTCCTGGCGTAAAATGGCTAATAGTTAGGACTCATTCAAAAAATTGAAAAGTGGGGTTTTCCGCATCAGGCACTCATCGATTTTTAACATCGAATTCAGAATTTAATTGGAAAATCATTCAAATTAAGAATGAGAGCTCCTTTCTTTTTTGTTCCCCTAGAATTTCGAATTAATTTCTAATTGGAGCCGTGGAGCTCTATCCATTTATTTATTAATATTAACTTTAACTCGACCCACCTTTGATTTATTTTGTTATGTTCTACACAAATAATTCAAACAGGGTTTGGAATCGGTCTGGTAAGAATAAACTATTCTCAGAATTCTTCATTAATATGACATGCTATTTTTTCCACTCATTCCTTTTAGGATCAGTCATGGTCTTACAAACCATACCGATGGTATGGACGAATCCTTTCTTCATACAAATGTGTAAAAGCTGTTAGTCGCACTTAAAAGCCGAGTACTCTACCATTGAGTTAGCAACCCAAATAAAAAAATTAGGTTATGGAGATAGAATCAAAATCAAAATAAATAAAACGATTGAATGGTACGACACAATCAAAAAATTAAACTAGCAAAAAATGAACACAAAAAAAATTCGAATCGATCTTGAACAAAAGAAAAAAAGGGGGATAAGATAAAGATAATATAAAAAAAGAATAGAAAAAGTTCTCAAAATAAAAATGGAAAATATGGGTAAAGTGAAAATTGATAGAAAATCTCTTATTTCTTACACTATTCATTGCTTAAGACATTGCTTAAGATTTCTTTTTTTTTTCTATTTCTTTTTATTAATTTATTGAATAGACATATGGATATAACTAAACTATTCTAACAAAAGCCTTATTAATTAAATATTCAAAATTCTTTTTAATAAATTTAAAATAAAATTGAAAATTTCAAAATTGTATCACAGAAATTTTGACAACCCCATCATTTTAGTTGTATTTGAATGAAGAAAAAAAGCAAAGCTATGAAATAGGGACAAATGGATCTACAAATAAGATCCAATTACCCAGATTGGATTATACCTATCCAATACATTGTTGTCAATATGAATGTAAATGTGTTAAGAAAAAAGACAGAATGAATAAAACAAAAGAATTAACTCAAATAAATTAATTCCATTTAAAAAAAGAAAATTGACTATCTATCAATTTATTATAGAATAATAAAGAATCCAAATTAAATGCATAATAAAAAAAACATTATATAGAACACTATATAGAATATAAGTCGAATAGAAAATAATAAAAACTCAGGACTTGGATTAGCACTACATAGAGAAGATCTACATAGATACAAATAAAAAACCGTAAGTAGAAAAAGAGAATTCAGAAAGAATTCGAAAAAATTTCTCGGAATTCTTCGATATTCTCAATATACGAAGACTAAGAAAGCCCAAACAATGAAAAACAACACATTGAAGATAATGTCAAATTTTCCTATTTTTAGGCTAAATTACTTCATTTAGTTACTTGATTTGTTCCATCCACCCGAATCTTAGTCTTAATTTCTATCACTAAAGTAAAAAAAAAATGAAATCATAATCTAATTGACTCTAATTAATTTGATGATTTTTTGGATTTCCTTGACATTCTAATTTTATCTAATTCTATATAGATAACCAGAACTTCAAATCATTTTTATCAAGTTGGAGGAGGAGATAAAACTTAGTATATGTTTCTAGGAGCCTTTTATCGACCTCTATCCTCCATGAAGGGCTTTTTATTGTCATCAGGACAAGGATTTTGCTGGAGCTTTTCTTTATCTTTTATTAAAGACAATCGAAATTAAATTAGTAATTAATGAAATATTAAAAAGAGGGTGTAGGTAATTTCTACGCATATACATATATATCTACACATATATCTTTCTATAAGTATACCATAACCATTTTATCTACTATTTCTGATTTCCCTCTCTACTCTATTCATATTCCAGAAATAGCTTTTTTTTTTCTAACATGAAATGCCTTATCATACTTTTTTTCTAACGAAAAAAAAAATCCTTTTTTTGTTCAAATTCTTTTAATCAACGTTTCCACGTTTCCTTAAAAAAATCGATTTAATTACTATTATTTTATTTGAACACACAATCTTTTGTGAATTTGTGAAAAGGGGATGATTGGTTTCGAGAAAAGTTATTAAAAAATAACTAAAGAAGAATTTCACTTATTATTTATTATACTGTTAAATCCTCAACAAAAGGTTGTTTAAAAAGACAACTAACTTTTATTTGGTATTTGGAAAATCTTTCTCTTTATTTATATTTATTTAACTTATTTAAATTAAATATAGAATATATAAAAGCAATGTGCTTTGGGACGGAAGGATTCGAACCTTCGAATACCGGGACCAAAACCCGTTGCCTTACCACTTGGCGACGCCCCATTTCCATTTCTATTTCGATTTAATACTAATTAAGTCGAATATTAATATTAGTATTAATATTGGTTCTTCGTCAATTACCGGCCAAATATCTCTGAATTGAATTCGCTTGTTGTTTGGATTTTGATATGTGTAAATATCGAATTAAACGAAATTTCTTGATCATAATATATAATTCAATTAAGATATTGTATGAAAATAGGATTTCTTCTATTCTTTTCTTTTTTTAATTGAGAATTGAAGGATTTTTGATTGGGTGGATGAGTTGAAAGTTTTTAGTCTACCTTACTTTAAATATCCATTTTATATCAATGGGATATTAATAACTCAGTCAAAAGTCAAAATACAATTATCTTTAGGAAAAAGATGTTTGTTATGCTTAATATTTTTAGTTTAATTTGTATCTGTCTTAATTCTGCCCTTTATTCAAGTAGTTTGTTGTTTACAAAATTGCCGGAAGCATACGCTTTTTTGAATCCAATAGTAGATGTTATGCCAGTAATCCCTCTGTTCTTTTTTTTATTAGCTTTTGTTTGGCAAGCTGCTGTAAGTTTTCGATAAGATTTTGAATACTGTCCTAGAAGAATTCATGACTTATTCGAGAAAAAATTCTAACAATGATAAGTCTTCTAATTCTAATAAAAATCCTGAATTCAAACATTGCAATTTTTGTATAGATGCGAAAAATCTGGATTACCCCATTTCCTCATTCTGATTGATTTTCCATTCGATCAAAAGAAACCCCATTCATTGGGTTCCCCACAATCTATCTAATTGTAGGTATGAAAGAAGTATGAAAGAAAATTTTTGGGAATGAAAGACTTGATTTTTATTACAAATAAATTTAGAATTTTTTTTTCTATTTCTATATTTTTCTATATTTCTAGAAATTTCTAGAAACCGCTTCGTTTCTTGGTGTGAAAATGGAATATGTGATATAAAAAAAGGGAATCTAGTTTCTTTTTTTTTTGCAAACCAAAAAAAGATCTTGGAGATTATCTAATGCTTACTCTTAAATTCTTTGTTTACACAGTAGTAATATTCTTTGTTTCTCTCTTCATCTTCGGATTTTTATCTAATGATCCAGGACGTAATCCTGGACGTGAAGAATAAAATAAAACCAAAATTCCTTGCTTTATTTTTTCATGTTCTTAACATTTTATCTATTTTTATCTTTAATTTAAATAGAATTCTTTAAGAAATTTGAAAGATAAAGTTCTTAAAAACTATTAACAGAACCGGAAAGAGAGGGATTCGAACCCTCGGTACGAAAAACTCATACAACGGATTAGCAATCCGACGCTTTAGTCCACTCAGCCATCTCTCCCAATCGAAAAAAAAAAGGGGGGGAATTACCATGTTACATTACATTAATGTAATGGGGTTTATTTGAAAAAGTTGAAAAAGAGAGTCCTTTTGTATCCCCTTTTTTATTACTTTATTCCTTTTGTTTCGTTTTATTCCATTACTTTTATACTTTATATACCCTATTCTATATTGTCATAAAATATACTATTATATTCTAGTCTATATTCTAGACTCTATATTCAAGTCTGTTTTTTAGATTTTTTAATATCTATAAAAGTATTGTATAAAAAAGTGTTATAAGAAATTGTATTGTATATGTATAATAAATGGATAAGATAATAAAAAAAAATGGAAAAGATATAGAAAAAAGGTGGATTCTATAATCAAATCATAAATATAGAAAACTTACCTCAGTAATCCTTGTAATTTCTTTTCGATTTCGAGTAGGGCTCGAAAAAGATATCTCTAACTCAATATTGCAATTAACCAATCAATATCATATATCAATCAATATTTTATATATTGATTGATATATGATATGAAAAATATCAAATAGAAAGTAGAAAGAAAAAAAAAACTACCTCTTTTTCACGGCTTAGCTCGTGATGGGGGCTATTTTGTCAAATATCATAAAGGATAATTCTTTTTATTTGATTCGAAAAACAAATACTTGTTTTCCTAATCTCATTAGATTCCCTGAAGAAATACAATACCCCAACGCTCGAATTTTGATCATTCTTTTCGATCGAATTCTTTTCTGATTCTACCTTAATTATGATTATGCCCGATTCTCTTACTCGACAAAAAGTTTCTATATATACAATAATGGCATCATAGCGGGTATAGTTTAGTGGTAAAAGTGTGATTCGTTCCATTGACCCTACATAGTTAAGGGGTCCCCCGGCGCATATTCCGATCAAAAACTTTATTTCTTAAAAGGATTTAATCCTTTACCTCTCAATGAAAAATTCGAGTAAGAATATCAATTCTCGTGATTTGTATTCAAGAGTCAATTATAAATTGAAAACTTGGATTATGAGATTACGAAACATAATTTTTTTATTGGATAAAAACTTCCAATTGAACGAGTATGAATAAAGGACCTATGGATAAAGATAGAAAAGTGGATTTCTAATCGTAACTAAATCTTCAATTTTCCGTTTTTTATATAGTTGGGTGAGATTGAAGCAAAATAAGTATTTAAAGGATGACTTTGGTTTACTATAGACATCAATATCATGTTTTGACTCGGTAGAAACAAAAATCTTTTCCTAAAGATTCTCTTAAATTAAATAGAAATAAAGAACGAAATAACTAGAAAGATTATTAAAATTCCCCTCGTCTAGAGGGATCATCTAGAAAGCGCGTTTTTTGAATGCATTCAAAAAAAAGGGGGCTGACATAGATGTTATGGATAGATGCTTTGGGCCGCATTTTTTTTCGCTCACGCCTGAGGCTGGAAATTTTTCCATATTTCATAAAGGAGCCGAATGAAAGAAAAGTTTCATGTTCGGTTTTGAATTAGAGACGTTAAAGATGATAAATCAACGTCGACTATAACCCCTAGCCTTCCAAGCTAACGATGCGGGTTCGATTCCCGCTACCCGCTCTGGATCTCTATACTCTATTATATACTCATTATATACTTTCTAAATTATTAGAATAAAATAGAATAGAATTCATAGAATTTTCTCTAATTTGAATACAATCCATTTGTATTCAAATTAGAGAAAATTCTGGTATAAAAAAGCGTATCTTATATCTATTATACTATCATAGATATAGAAGTCGGGTATATATACTTTCGATTCGGGTACATATACTTTCGATATTATTATGATAATATCTCGCTCCTTTCAATTCCATTTCATATAGAATATATGTAGAATATATGTATTAGCAGATATATTATTATTATCAGAAGATCCATATATTAACTATATACTATACTCGACTCAATATTCAATAGATATATATATCTATATCTAGAATAATAGAATGTAATATTACATATAAAAAAAAATATTGATAATAAATAGAATCAATTTGTAGAATCAATTTGAAATTGAAAGAATAAAGAATTGAAAATTCTATTTTAATTAATCTAGAATTTAATAAAATATGCAATTCTCGAAATTTTCTCCCATATTCTTTTTTTTATGATCAAGAGATAGAAAAAAATATATAAGATAAGAAAAGAAGAAATTGGAATGGAAAAGCGTCCATTGTCTAATGGATAGGACAGAGGTCTTCTAAACCTTTGGTATAGGTTCAAATCCTATTGGACGCAATATAATATTTATTATATTCAAATAATGAATATTTGTTATTGTATATATATATGGATTTCTATTTCTATATATATATATATATATATAATAATTAGTATTTCGTTTATTAGTATATATACTATTAATTATTTCTTTATTTTGTTTAGTATTTCGTTTATTTTCTTTTTGAATTCTTTAAAGAAAGATTCAGA